CTCGAGATCAAGATATTGGGATTGGGCTTGTCAATCGATTCATAACCTCTCGAGTACAACCAATATATATTAGAACTCCCTTTACGTGCAGGAGTACATCTTGGATCTGTCAATTATGTTATGGCCGGAGTCCCACTCATGGCGACCTGGCCGAATTGGGAGAAGCTGTAGGTATTATTGCGGGACAATCAATTGGAGAACCCGGGACTCAACTAACATTAAGAACTTTTCATACCGGCGGAGTATTCACGGGCGGTACTGCCAAACATGTACGAGCTCCTTCTAATGGAAAAATAAAATTCAATGAGGATTTGGTTCATCCCACACGTACTCTTCATGGGCATCCTGCTTTTTTATGTTCCATGGATTTGTATGTAATTGTTGAGAGTCGGGATATTATGCATAATGTGAATATTCCACCAAAGAGTTTTATTTTAGTCCAAAATGATCAATATGTAGAATCAGAACAAGTGATTGCTGAGATTCGTGCCGAAACATCCACTTTTCATTTTACAGAGAGGGTACAAAAACATATTTATTCTGAATCAGAGGGAGAAATGCACTGGAGTACCGATGTCTACCATGCACCCGAATATACATATGGTAACGTTCATCTATTACCAAAAACAAGTCATTTATGGATATTAGCAGGAGGTCCGCGCAGATCTAGTATAGTTTCTTTTTCGCTCCACAAGGATCAAGATCAAATAAATGTTCATTCTTTTTCTGTCGAAGACAGATATACCTCTGAATTTCCAATGACTAATGATCGAGTAAGACATAAATTGTTGGATACTTCTAGTAAAAAAGATGGGGAAATTCTTGACTATTCAATATATGATCAAATTAGATCCAATGGTCATTGGAATTTCATATATCCTTCTATTCTCCAAGAGAATTCTTATTTCTTGGCGAAAAGGCGAAGAAATAGATTCATCATCCCATTACAATATGATCAAGAACGAGAAAAAGAACTAATACCCTGTTTTGGTATTTCGATTGAAATACCCATAAATGGTGTTTTATGTAAAAATAGTATTTTTGCTTTTTTTGATGATCCACGATACATAAGAAGCAGTTCCGGAATTACTAAATATGGTACCGCAGAGGTAGATTCAATCATAAAAAAAGAGGATTTGATTGAGTATCAAGGAGCAAAAGAATTGAGTCCGAAATACCAAATGAAAGTAGATCGGGTTTTTTTAATTCCCGAAGAAGTACATATTTTACCCGGATCCTCGTCCATAATGGTCCGGAACAGTAGTATCATTAGAATAGATACACGACTTGCTTTAAATACAAGAAGCCGAATAGGTGGATTAGTCCGAGTGGAGAGAAAAAAAAAAAGTATTGAACTAAAAATCTTTTCTGGAGATATTCATTTTCCTGGAGAGACGGATAAGATATCCAGGCACAGTGGTATTTTGATACCACCAGGAACGGGAAAAAAAAATTCTAAGGAATCAAAAAAATGGAAAAATTGGATCTATGTCCAACGGATCACACCTAAAAAAAAAAAGTATTTTGTTTTGGTTCGGCCCGTAGTCACATATGAAATAGCTGATGGGATAAATTTAGCAACACTTTTCCCTCAGGATCTCTTGCAGGAAAAGGATAATGTCCAACTTAGAGTTGTCAATTATATCCTTTATGGATATGGCAAGTCAATTCGGGGAATTTATCGCACAAGTATTCAATTAGTTCGGACTTGCTTAGTATTGAATTGGAACCAAAAACAAAACGGTTCCATAAAAGAGGTTCATGCTTCCCTTGTTGAGGTAAGGGCGACTGATCTAATTCGCGATTTCATAAGAATGGAGTTAGTCAAGTCCACTATTTCGTATAGTGGAAAAAGGTATGATACGGTGGGTTCGGGATTTATTTCCGATAAGGGATTAGATCGCACCAATCTCAACCCCTTCCATTCCAAGTCGAAGATTCAACCAATTTCCAAATATCAAGGAACTATTGGTATTGGTACATTGTTGAGTCGAAATAAGGAATCCCGATCTTTGATAATTTTGTCATCATCCAATTGTTTTCGAATTGGTCCATTCAATGGTTCGAAATATAACAATGTGACAAAAGAATTGGATCCCATAATTCCAATTAGACATTTCTTGGGTCCCTTAGGTACTATTGTACCTAAAATAGCAAATTTTTATTCATCTTATCATTTATTAACCCATAATCAGATCTTGTTAAAGAAATATTTTCTACTCGACAGTTTTAAACAGACTTTCCAAGTACTTCAAATATTTAAATACTCTTTAATGGATGAAAGTAGGAGGATTTATAATCCCGATCCATGCAGTAACATCATTTTTAATCCATTTCATTTGAATTGGTGTTTTCTCCATCACAATTCTTGTGAGGAGACATCCACAATAATTAGTCTTGGACAATTTATTTGTGAAAATGTATGTCTATTCAAATACGGACCACACATAAAAAAATCCGGGCAAATTTTAATTGTTAATGTTGACTCCTTAGTTATAAGATCTGCTAAGCCCTATTTGGCTATTCCGGAAGCAACTGTTCATGGCCATTATGGAAAAATCCTTTATGAAGGAGAGACATTAGTTACATTTATATATGAAAAATCGAGATCTGGTGACATAACGCAAGGTCTTCCAAAAGTAGAACAAGTATTAGAAGTGCGTTCGATTGATTCAATATCGATAAACCTCGAAAATAGAGTTGAAAGCTGGAACGAACGTATACCGATAATTCTTGGAATTCCCTGGGGGTTCTTGATTGGAGCTGAGCTAACCATAGCCCAAAGTCATATCTCTTTGGTTAATAAGATTCAAAAGGTTTATCGATCTCAGGGGGTACAGATCCATAATAGACATATAGAAATTATTGTACGTCAAATAACATCAAAAGTGTTGGATTCAAAAGATGGAATGTCTAATGTTTTTTTACCTGGAGAATTAATAGGATTCTTGCGAGCGGAGCGAGCAGGGCGTGCTTTGGACGAAGCGATCGGTTATCGGGCAATCTTATTGGGAATAACGAGAACATCTCTGAATACTAAAAGTTTCATATCCGAAGCAAGTTTTCAAGAAACCGCTCGAGTTTTAGCAAAAGCTGCTTTACGAGGTCGTATTGATTGGTTGAAAGGCCTGAAAGAAAACGTTGTTCTAGGGGGAATTATTCCTGTCGGTACCGGATTCAAAAAATTACTGCACCATTCAAGGCAAGACAAAAACATTTATTTGGAAATCAAAAGGAAGAATCTATTTGAGTCGGAAATGAGAGATCTTTTATTACACCATAGAGAATTATTTTGTTCTTGCGCCCCAAACAATTTCCATGAGACATAAGAACAATCATTTACACGATTTAATGATTCCTAAGACTAAGAAGAGATTCATTCTTTTTACTTTAACTATCCGGAACTGTCTTTCCAATTATTGATTTTATAATAAATAAAATAAGTAATTAAAAGAAAAGAAATGAAAAGAAATTAATGGTTTGGACCGTGTATCAACGGTAAATCCGCGGTAGAAGGTTCCGTCGGAACAATTTTATATTTCAAGGTACCTTTTTTCCTAAAAAAAAAGAGGAAGTGTGGGGAAAAATGACAAGAAGATATTGGAACATCAATTTGGAAGAGATGATGGAAGCAGGAGTTCATTTTGGTCATGGTACTAGGAAATGGAATCCTAGAATGGCCCCTTACATTTCTGCTAAGCGTAAAGGTATTCATATTACAAATCTTACGATAACTGCGCGTTTTTTATCCGAAGCCTGCGATTTATTTTTTGATGCAGCAAGCCAGGGAAAAAACTTTTTAATCGTCGGTACCAAAAATAAAGCAGCGGATTCAGTAGCATCAGCTGCAATAGGGGCTCGGTGTCATTATGTTAATAAAAAATGGCTCGGTGGTATGTTAACGAATTGGTACACTACGGAAACGAGACTTCATAAGTTCAGGGACTTAATAGCAGAACAAAAGATGGGGCAATTCAACCGTCTCCCCAAAAGAGATGCAGCAATGTTAAAGAGAAAATTATCTACTTTGCAAACATATCTGGGTGGGATCAAATATATGACAGGGTTACCTGATATTGTAATTATCCTTGATCAGCAAGAAGAATACACGGCTCTTCAAGAATGTGTCATTTTGGGGATTCCGACGATTTGTTTAATCGATACAAATTGTGACCCGGATATCGCAGATATTTCGATTCCAGCCAACGATGACTCTATAGCTTCAATCCGATTTATTCTTAACAAATTAGTATTCGCAATTTGCGAGGGTCGTTCTAGCTATATAAGAAATCGTTGATTATGATTAATAATAAGATTCATTAATTATTTTTGAACTCGATAGATTTATTGGATCGGTTACTATTCTTGAATTTTGAAAAGAGAGAAATATAAAAAAAATACTGGGGAGGTTATGTCATGTGATTTCTCGGTATCCTAAATATAGCATTAATAATGAAAGTAGTTGAGTTGATAAAGAGATGGTTGAATCAAAATAATTTATTTTTGAAGTTCGATTTCTGTCAGAGGACAATATGAATGTTATACCATGTTCCGTTAAAACACTCAAGGGGTTATACGATATATCGGGTGTAGAAGTAGGCCAACATTTATATTGGCAAATAGGAGGTTTACAAATCCATGCCCAAGTACTTATCACTTCTTGGGTCGTAATTGCTATCTTATTAGGTTCAGTCATCATAGCTGTTCGGAATCCACAAACCATTCCGACCGACGGTCAGAATTTCTTCGAATATCTCCTTGAATTTATTCGAGACTTGAGCAAAACTCAGATTGGAGAAGAATATGGTCCTTGGGTTCCCTTTATTGGAACTATGTTCCTATTTATTTTTGTTTCTAACTGGTCAGGTGCTCTTTTACCGTGGAAAATAATACAGTTACCTCATGGGGAGTTAGCTGCGCCCACAAATGATATAAATACTACTGTTGCTTTAGCTTTACTCACGTCGGTGGCATATTTTTATGCAGGTCTTACCAAAAAAGGATTGGGTTATTTCGGGAAATACATTCAACCAACTCCAATACTCTTACCAATTAACATCCTGGAAGATTTCACAAAACCTTTATCTCTTAGTTTTCGACTTTTCGGAAATATATTGGCTGATGAATTAGTAGTTGTTGTTCTTGTTTCTTTAGTACCTTCAGTAGTTCCTATACCTGTTATGTTTCTTGGATTATTTACAAGTGGTATTCAAGCTCTTATTTTTGCAACTTTAGCCGCGGCTTATATAGGCGAAGCCATGGAGGGTCATCATTAACTAGCTTTCGAAATAGTCTTTTTTTTTTTAGCTTATCCTAATTCATGCATGGTTGATTCAAAATAATCAATCACTGGGTTGGGAATATAATCCATAATAGATACAAATACATAGGTATATATAACCTAGTGCCTCGGGAGGAAGGGCGGACCCTATTACGGAATACAGAATAAAAAAAATGGGTTAGGGGTAAGGGGTCAAACTAGATATATGTAATGTCTATAAGTCCAGCCCCCGCGTATGTTTCGCAGAATGAAATGATTTTAGAGTCTGATTCAATATAAAATGTGGGCTGTTTCCGTTATGGAAGAAACAAATGTATATGTGATATTAGCTATTCGCTAGCTATGCTATATAGTATAAGGGCTGGCTATCCCTATTAATATACATATAATTAATAATACATATAATTAATATATAATATTCATATTATATTATTATATAAATTATATCCATTTTTCTATTTATCTTTTCTATATTTTTTCCAGCCCACAGCATTAGATGGATTCCAATATAAGTCCTTCTGTTTCGTCTGTGATTGTGGATTGAATGAAAAAAATAAGTAATAATTCATTGGTTGATTATATCATTAACCATTTTTTTTTTTACGAGGAACTTACTATGAATCCACTGATTTCTGCCGCTTCCGTTATTGCTGCTGGATTGGCCGTAGGGCTTGCTTCTATTGGACCTGGGGTTGGTCAAGGTACTGCTGCAGGCCAAGCTGTAGAAGGTATTGCGAGACAACCAGAAGCAGAGGGTAAAATACGAGGTACTTTATTGCTTAGTCTAGCTTTTATGGAAGCTTTAACAATTTACGGACTGGTCGTAGCATTAGCGCTTTTATTTGCGAATCCTTTTGTTTAATTTCATCCTAGAAATGTGAAAAAGTACGAAACGTACTCTTTTTCTTATTTTATTAACTCGGACTTGCCGTTTGCTTCTTTGAATTAGATCGAAATTGTACTCCTACAGTTACTTATTTGTTGGGACAATGCCCCGGGAAGCACTGATTTTAGGATGAGGAATTAGCAGATTTGCTCGCTTTCTTCCTTACCATTACCACCCCGAGTTAGTACAATGGAAACCTTTTGAACTTTGAGGCGGCGTTTCATTTCAACAAACGAGATATTTCACAATTGACGCGAGGCCTCGGACCTAACTTAATAAGTATCTCTTCTTAATTTTCATTTGAAACTAAAAGAAATAGAGAAATTTTTCAAATGAAATTAAAATGATAAAAATGAATAAAAAGAAATTGATCAAAAAAGGGCGAGCGAGGTGATACAAAAAGAACTCTGTTTTTGTTAGTCTTATCTATAAGAAAGAGGAGAGCGTATGAAAAATGTAACCGATTTTTGTGTTTCCTTGGGCTATTGGCCATCCGCCGGGAGTTTCGGGTTTAATACTGATATTTTAGCAACAAATCCAATAAATCTAACTGTAGTGCTTGGTGTATTGATTTTTTTTGGAAAGGGAGTGTGTACGAGTTGTGTATTTCAAGAATATAGGTTGGATCCAACCATCCGCACTTTATTTATGTTATTTTATTTCTTGCTAGGATAATAGTAAAAAAGGTGCACGATCTCGACGAATTACTTCTGAATAAATTCAGAAATCATATGTAAGAACCATAGCATTTCGTGACTCATTGGTAAAATCAACTTTGATTCTCTATCAACCAATAATGTGAGACCATTAACATGGTTAAAGCTAAACTGTTTGAAGTCCAGGCACAACATGGTACTCTTTCTACCACATAAAATAATAGTAGGTAATTCATCCGATATAGAACACTCATATCAATAAAATGATTTGAAACTATTTACTAGAGAATGGGGGCCTTGCCTTTTTTTTTTATCCAATGCCGAAGCGACGACCTATGTATAAAAAAGGGAATTTTTTGGATTTTTAGACTTGAAAAAAAAAAGTGGAAATATAAAATATATATATAAGAATTTGAAATAGAAATGAAATCAAAAACAAATAAAGAAACAACTTTGCTGACAATTAGGGATAGATTTTTTGTCTGGTCGGAAGAGTCCTCTTAATATTCTGGTCTTATACCTATATATATATAATATAAATATAATATATAAGTTTCGATATCTTTGAATAGGAACAGAAAAGAGAGGGTAGGTTCATTACATTAAAAGATATGGGAATGCCCATAAACTAAATAATTGAGCGTGAGAGCCAAATGAATCGAAAGATTCATGTTTGG